CAATCTTAATGATTCACTGGTCAGGATGGCGGAACGAACCGGAGATCAATTCATCTATTGTAAGAAGTCACGAGACAAGAGGAAAACTTAAATAGAAGAGTAAATATTCGCCCGCGAAAACTTTCGTTTTTTAGATTGCTAAATTTAGACGATAAAAAAAATTGTTCTATTTCTATTCCAAAATAACAATGTGATTTCGAAAATAGAGACTAAAATATTGAATTATCCATTCAAAAAAGATCTATATATTACTAATAGATTATAGGAAATCTCAAAGAATACCACGATTCAATGTATTAATATTAAATACATGTTAATTAATTAAGATTCTAAATCTTTTTTTTTTAACACTTTTATTCGCGAGGAGCCGGATGAGAAGAAACTCTCATGTCCGGTTCTGTAGTAGAGATGGAATTCAGAACCATCCATCCACTATAACCCCAAAAGAACCAGATTCCGTAAACAACATAGAGGAAGAATGAGGGGAATATCCTATCGAGGGAATCGTATTTGTTTCGGTAAATATGCTCTTCAGGCACTTGAACCCACTTGGATCACATCTAGACAAATAGAAGCCGGTCGACGAGCAATGACACGAAATGCACGTCGTGGTGGAAAACTATGGGTACGTATATTTCCAGACAAACCAGTTACACTAAGGCCCGCAGAAACACGTATGGGTTCGGGGAAAGGATCCCCTGAATATTGGGTAGCTGTTATTAAACCAGGCCGAATACTTTATGAAATGAGCGGAGTAAGAGAAAATATAGCTAGAAGGGCTATTTCAATAGCAGCATCCAAAATGCCTATACGGACTCAATTCATTATTTCGGTATAAAGGATAATATAATTAAAGTAGAACTAAGAGAAATGAGTCTTGGGTGTGAAAAAAAGTTGCTTATTTCTTTTTTTTTCTTTTTAGACAAATAATATTTCTTTTTTTTCTTTGTCCTTTGCATTAAAAGAACAAATTACAAAATGATATGATTCAACCTCAGACCCATTTAAATGTAGCAGATAACAGCGGGGCTCGAGAATTGATGTGTATTCGAATCATAGGAGCTAGCAATCGTCGATATGCTCATATTGGTGACGTTATTGTTGCTGTGATCAAAGAAGCAGCACCAAATACGCCCCTAGAAAAATCAGAAGTGGTCAGGGCTGTAATTGTGCGTACCTGTAAAGAACTCAAACGTGACAACGGTATGATAATCCGATATGATGACAATGCTGCAGTTGTTATTGATCAAAAAGGAAATCCAAAAGGAACTCGAATTTTTGGTGCGATCGCCGGGGAATTAAGACAATTTCATTTTACTAAAATAGTTTCATTAGCTCCCGAGGTATTATAAAATGGGATCGTGATATTTTATAGTGGAATAGTTGAAAGAAATAGATTGTATCTCACGCATATGCCTTTAATTTTTAATTTTAATAATTCAAATTAAAAAAAAAAAAGAAAAAACATGTTGATTATATCCAATTTTGAGTCACCAACAATTTTAGTTCATCATGGGTAGGGACACTATTGCTGAGGTAATAACCTCTATACGAAATGCTGATATAGATAAAAAAAGAGTGGTTCGAATAACAGCTACTAATATTACCGAAAAGATTGTCAAAATACTTTTAAGAGAGGGTTTTATCGAAAACGTGAGAAAACATCGAGAAAACAACCAAAATTTTTTGGTTTTAACGCTGCGCCATAGAAGGAATAGGAAAAGGCCCTATAGAAATGTTTTAAATTTAAAACGAATCAGTCGCCCTGGTCTACGAATCTATTCTAATTATCAACGAATTCCCCGAATTTTAGGCGGGATGGGCATTGTAATTATTTCTACTTCTCAAGGTATAATGACAGACCGAGAGGCTCGACTAGAAGGAATCGGAGGAGAAATTTTGTGTTATATATGGTAATATTTTTAATATACAAATTGGATCCTAAACATACTATTTGTAATTGTAAAACAAAAAAGAAAGGGGACGAGTTGTCTAATATTTTTCCTCCTTCTTTAGATGATACTTTAGGGAGGCTTTACCTGGAATGAAAGAGAAAGAACAAAAATGGATTCATGAGGGTTTAATTACCGAATCGCTGCCCAATGGCATGTTCCGGGTTCGTTTAGATAATGAAGATCTGATTCTAGGTTATGTTTCAGGAAAAATCCGACGTAAGTTTATACGGATACTACCAGGAGATAGAGTCAAGGTTGAGGTAAGTCGTTATGATTCAACCAGAGGACGTATAATTTATCGACTCCCCAAGAAGAATTCGAAGGATTAAGTGGTTTGGACTGAGAATACAATTCGAGATGCAAAATATCAAGAAACTTATTTTCTTCCAAGAAGTAGATTACAATTTAAGATAAGGAATGAAAAATATGAAAAAAAGAGCTTCTGTTCGTAAAATTTGTGAAAAATGTCGACTAATCCGCAGGCGAGGGCGAATTATAGTAATTTGTTCCAATCCGAGACATAAACAAAGGCAAGGATAATAACA